TAAATAAAAATGAATGTCCTCTTCCTTCGCATGTAGAAAAGGAATAAATAAGTCAATCAAATTACGAGAAGCTTCGTGAAGTGCTTCTTTAGGAGTTAAACTTCCATTCGTCCATATTTCAAGAAAAAGTATCTCTTGTTTCTCATTCCCACCCCCATAAGAATGAATACTATGATTTGCATTTCGAACAGGCATGGATACAGCATCTATAGGATAACTTCCATCTTGATAGTTATTGGGGGATTTCATACGATATCCTCGATCCCTCTCGATTATTAATTCAATACACAAATTAATTGGCTCCGTCAGGCTAGCTATATGCTGTGTAGTATCGACTATTTCCACAGAAGGCGGTGGGATGATATCTTGAGCAGTTACGTATTTAGGACCCCTGACGCAAATGGATGCGTCACGAGTTCCATACAGATGACTTCTCAATACAATTTCTTTCAAATTCATTAAAATTTCATGTACTGATTCTTCGATACCAACTGTCGTAGAATATTCATGTGGTACCTTCTCAGATTTTGCACGTGTGATACATGTTCCCTCTATTTCTCCAAGTAAAGCCTTTCGCATCACAATACCTATCGTATCTGCTTGACCTTTCATAAGCGGGGACAGGACGAAACGGCCATAATAAAGACGTTTACTGTCTGTTCTCGATTCAACACACTTCCACTTTAATGTCCGAGTGGATACTGCTACTTCTTCTCGAACCATACTAATATTATTTATTGTTTGATCAGATCATTGAATCATTTATTTCTCTTGCAATCCATTCAATTCTTATTTCTACACACGTCTTTTTTTAGGAGGCCTACATCCATTATGTGGCATAGGGGTTACGTCACGTACGAAACTTAATAGTATACCGCTTCTACGAATGGCTCGTAATGCTGCATCTCTTCCGAGACCAGGGCCTTTTATCATGACTTCTGCTCGTTGCATACCCTGATCCACTGCTGTACGAATAGCATTTCCTGCTGCGGTTTGAGCAGCAAACGGCGTCCCTCTTCTTGTGCCTTTAAATCCACAAGTACCGGCAGAGGACCAAGAAACCACCCGACCTATTACATCTGTAACAGTCACAATGGTATTGTTGAAACTCGCTTGAACATGAATAACTCCTTTTTGTATTCTATGTCCATTCTTACGTGAACCAATACGCCCATTCCTATGTGAACCAACTCTTGGTATAGGTTTTGTCATATTTTAGCATCTCATAAATATGAGTCAGAGATATACGGATATATCCATTTCATGTCAAAACAGATCCTTTATTTGTACATCGGGCCGTTTAGAAAGTCCCTTTTTAGAAAGATTACCCCTGTTTCTGTTTATGTCTCGGATTGGAACAAATTACTATAATTCGTCCCCGCCTACGGATCCGTCGACATTTTTCACAAATTTTACGAATGGAGGCCCTTATTTTCATATTTGTCATTCCTTAATTCCGAATATACTCCTTGGAAGAAAATAAGTCTCTTGAAATTTGGAACCTGGAATTGTATCCCCATGAAAGGAATGCTTAAATTCAAATAAAAAGTCACCTAATCATTCGAATCTTTGTTGCGAAGTCTATAAATTATACGTCCCCTAGTTGAATCATAACGACTTACTTCGATTTTGACTCTATCTCCTGGTAGTATCCGTATAAAACTCCGTCGGATCCTCCCCGAAACATAACCTAGAACCAGATCTTCATTATCTAAACGAACTCGGAACATACCATTGGGAAGTGATTCAGTAATTAAACCTTCGTGAATCAATTTTTGTTCTTTCATTCCAGGCAACCCCCTTGAAGTATCAACTAATGGAGAAAGAGAAATAGTAGACAATTCGTCTTTCCTCTATTTTGGAAAAATAGCAAGTTACGGATCAAATTCGGATACCAGAAGGATCACCAGATATAATACAAAATTTCTCCCCCAATTCCTGCTAGTCGAGCTTCTCGATCTGTCATTATACCTCGAGAAGTAGAAAGAATTACGATCCCGATTCCACCTAAAATCCTAGGAATTTGTTGATGGTTGGAATAGATTCGTAGACCGGGTCGACTGATACACTTTAAAAAATTTCTATATGTTCCTTTCCTATTCCTTCTATGTCGCAGGGTTGAAACCAAGAAATATTTGTTGTTTTCCCGATGTTTCCTAACATTTTCAATAAACCCTTCTTGTAGAAGTATTTTAACAATGTTTTCGGTGATATTAGTAGATGCTATTCGAACCGTTCCTTTTTTATTCAGGTTAGCATTTTTTATAGAAGTTATTATATCGGCAAGAGTGTCCCTACCCATGACGGACTAGAATTATGGGTGCCTCCCAGTTTTGATATAATCAACATGTTCCTTTTTTTTTTTCATTTTTTCTTATTTATTTATGAATTATTAAAGGTATATGCGTGAAACACAATCTACTAACGTGATCTATTTCAGAGACCTTACTATACTCTATCATGGTCTCATCTACTAGTATTTATAAGACTTCAGGAGCTAATGAGACTATTTTAGTGAAATTCAACTGTCTCAATTCCCGAGCGATCGCTCCAAAAACTCGAGTTCCTTTTGGATTTCCTTCTTGATCAATGACAACCGCTGCATTGTCATCATATTGTATTATCATACCGTTGTCACGTTTGAGTTCTGTACATGTACGTACAATTACAGCTCTGATCACTTCTGATCTTTCGAGAGGCATATTTGGCACTGCTTCTTTGATTACAGCAATAATAACGTCACCAATATGAGCATACCGTTGATTGCTAGCTCCTATGATTCGAATACACATCAATTCTCGAGCCCCGCTGTTGTCTGCTACATTCAAATGGGTCTGAGGTTGAATCATTTTTTTTTTTTTTGAATCTGCTCTTTCAATGCAAAAGGCAAAGGAAAAAGAGAGAAATATTGTCTGCCCAGAAATCAAAAAATCTGCGATTGTATTTTTCATCACAAAGACCCTTCACATACCTATCACGCGATAATGAATTGAGTTCGTATAGGCATTTTGCACGCAGCTATTTCAATAGCTGCTCTGGCTACAGTTTCCGATACTCCGCCCATTTCATAAAGTATTCGACCGGGTTTAACGACAGATACCCAATATTCGGGAGACCCTTTCCCCGAACCCATACGTGTTTCGGTAGGTCTTACTGTAACGGGTTTGTCGGGAAATATACGTACCCATATTTTTCCACCACGGCGCGCATATCGTGTCATTGCCCGTCGTCCTGCTTCTATTTGTCTAGATGTGATCCAAGCGGGTTCACGTGCCTGAAGAGCGTATCTACCGAAACAAATATGATTGCCTCGATAAGATATTCCCTTCATTCTTCCTCTATGTTGTTTACGGAATCTGGTTCTTTTGGGGTTATAGTTGATGGTTGTTTCTCAATCCCATCTCTACTGCAGAACCGGACATGAGAATTTCTTCTCATCCAGCTCCTCGCGAATGAAACGATTCAATAATATTACAAATGTATATTTATTTAATGTAATGAATAATACACTGAATCATGGGATTTATTGATATTTAATCTGTAACACAGGAATCCGTATATCTTGTATATATGGCTAGACGGATATTTCTATTTATATGGGATAATGCCTTTCTTTTGAAAATGAATCCTTGACCTTTACCGAATCCGTCAAAATACTGCAATCCAATAATGGTTTCGCGGGCGAATATTTACTCTTTTCTATATTTGCTTCATTCGTAGGGTGAACCCATGACCTATCAGAATAAATCAACTGATTCCTGGTTGATTCCGCCATCCCACCCAATGAATCATTAGGATTCGTTTTCAATAGAATCTTCTGCAGTCACAGGTTCCGTCGTTCCCATAGCTTTTCCATTAATGGCTAGGCCTGAACTATGCAATGGAGCTCCTAATTAAATTCGTTCCCGAGCCAATCTCCTTAGTCTCTATTGACTCAAGGCTCCTTATTATTTGTTATTTGTATTTTTCTTATGAACCATATTCATCTAATTATGGACGAATCAGTATTGATGCTTTATCACACTGCCTTTTATGATATGATTGATAGACCATACATATTGGAATCATATATCATGGAGATTCTCCTTCTCTCTTTCTCTCGCCCTTCCATTTACCCACATCCCTCTATTTTCCTTTCCCTTTCAAACCCATAAATGGATTTTTTCCTTTATGGAAAAAAAGATTTCAGTTGCTACAACTATATGATCGATACATCATATGGCGACTGGTCCCTTGGATCTCAATAATACAAAGCAATGAGTTGGTTACTAGTTCTTATAGTTATTAGTTAGGGGCTGGTCTTTTTTTTTTGAATCCCAACTTTAAATAAAAAACCAACGAGTCACACACTAAGCATAGCAGTTCTACCAAACGGTCAATCAAATTTTTATTCAACCCTATAGAATTAGAATTGCTCATTTTTCATTTTTTTTTTTTTTTATTGAAGTGAAAAAGAATAGTTTGTAGTTTTTGTTCTATCACTGAATAGAATGGCAAGCAAAGGAAGGGCCCATTATTGCTCGTCTACAAATATCCAAATTTTGATGCCCAATACCCCATAGGCAGTTCGAACTGGATAGGAACAATGATCAATTTTAGCTCGAATGGTTTGGAGGGGAACCCTACCTTCTCTGATCCATTCGACACGTGCAATTTCTTTTCCGTCGATACGCCCTGCAATTTCCACTTGAATTCCTTTTGTGTCTGCTTGTTCAGTTAATTCAATAGCTTTTTTCATTGCCTTTCGAAACGAAACTCTATTCTTTAATTGTATAGCTATATATTCTGCAAGAATATTAGGTTGTCCATAAGGTTTTGCAACTCTTGCGATAGCAATGTTAAGTCTCCGATTCACGAAATGAAGCCCCTTTTGTACATTGATTTGTAATTCTTCGATTCCTCGTGTTTGGCCTTCTATTAACAAATTTGGGAATCCAATATAGATTATGACCTGGATCAGATCCATTTTTTTTTGAATCTCTATGTGTGCAATTCCAATTCCTTCGAAACTTGAAGATACTCTTATATTTTTTTGTACATATATCTTGATACAATCCCGTATTTTTTCATCTTCCTGGAGACCTATGTAATAACTTTTGGGTTGTGCGAACCAAAGGGAACGATGACTTTGGTTTTCGCCAAGGCGGAAACCAAGTGGATTTATTTTTTGACCCATCTTTTTTTTCTCTCTCTCTCTCCTTCTCTATATATCTTTCTATTATAGGATCTCTCCATACATTTTTTGTTTCTAAAAATGGATCCCGGTCTGTTTTCTTTTTAGATCTATCCTTCAATACAATAATTATATGACAGGTGGGTTTTTCTATCGGATAACTGCGTCCTTTAGCCCTGGGTTTTAACTTTTTCACGACAGTACCCCCATTGACTTCGGCTTTACTAATGACTGAATCAGCTTCGTTGAAACCTTTATTGTGACTCGCATTTGCTGCCGCAGAATAAACCACTTTAAAAATGGGAAAAAATGCTCGATAAGGCATGAGTTCCAGTAACATAAGTGTTTTCTCATAGGAATGCCCACGAATCTGATCAATAACTCTTCGTGCTTTGTGAGCAGACATACATATATGTTGAGCTAAAACTTGTACTTGTGTACTCGAGTACCTCTTCATCTTCTGCTTTTTCAAGGTCTTCTTCCACTTTCTCCACTTTGACATAAGGTTCACCTCCCACCAATGAACGATGAGCACCTATTTCACTTTATTTGATTAACGGAGAGATCTAGTATCGTTTCTCGCGTGTCCCCGGAAAGTAAGAGTAGGTGCAAATTCTCCCAATTTTTGACCCACCATACGATCTGTTATATAAATAGGTAAATGTGCCTTTCCGTTATGAATGGCAATTGTATTGCCGATCATTGTGGGTATAATGGTAGATGCCCGGGACCAAGTTACTATTATCTCTTTTTCCTCTCTCATGTTGAGCTTCTCTATTTTTTCCAATAAATGATTAGCTACAAAAGGATTTTTTTTTAGTGAACGCGTCACGGCTTATTACTCCTTTTTTTTTGAAAAGACGAGTAAAAAAGAATATTGATTTGATTTTGAATATTCCTATTTACGGCGACGAATAATAAAACTATTACTATATTTCTTCCTTTTCCTACTTCTTCTTCCAAGCGCAGGATAACCCCAAGGGGTTGTGGGTTTTTTTCTACCAATCGGGGCCCTCCCTTCACCACCCCCATGGGGATGGTCTACAGGGTTCATAACTACCCCTCTTACTACAGGACGCTTACCTAGCCAACACTTAGATCCGGCTCTACCCAAACTTTTCTGATTCACCCCAACATTACCCACTTGTCCGACTGTTGCTGAGCAGTTTTTGGATATCAAACGGACCTCCCCGGATGGAAATCTTAATGTGACCAATTTACCCTCTTTCGCAATCAGTTTCGCTACAGCACCTGCTGCTCTAGCTAATTGTCCACCCTTTCCAAGTGTGATTTCTATGTTATGTATGGCTGTGCCTAAAGGCATATAGGTTGAAGTAGATTTTTCTTTTTGATCAATAAAACCCCTTCCCAAACCGTACAAGCTTCTTCCAAAGCATACGGCTTTCTGGATGTATATGATGATATGTAGACAGATGAATCTTATATGAATAATATGATGAAGTATCACACGGGTGGATATATAGGAATTCAAATCTGCCAAATCACTCATGTTATGATCTTATCCATCCTAGGTCTCTCTGTTTCGTCATCTGGCTTATGTTCTTCATGTAGCATTCAGACAGAATGATTCTATGAAATTACGTCGATACTTCCACATATTACGGGTAACGTAGGAGACATCTCTATTTTTCCCGGGGGGGATTTTTAGAATTACCACTGCTTAGCTTTCAATTCGCCTCTGACCATCAAATGAAATGTGAATAACCCGTCCTCTTCTCTTTGAAACAAGGGACGCTTCCACTTCTGTCCGTGCTTTAAACAATTTTGTCTTCTCCATATTACCATATCTTTAGAGTCAATAATTTTATATGAGGAACTACTGAACTCAATCACTTGCTGCCGTTACTCTTCAGTTTTCTGTTGAGATCTATCCCGTAGAGGTACTCAAATTGGATCAGTGATCAATTTCTAGGTTTCGTTGTAAACCTAATTGGTTACTTCCAATTACGTAAATCACTAGCTCAAACCGCACTCAAAGGTAGGGCATTTCCCATTGATATAGGAACTTCTGTACCGGAAACAATGGTATCTCCAATTATAGCCCCTCTGGGATGTAAAATATATCTTTTCTCACCATCTCCATAGTGTATGAGACAAATGTATGCATTTCGATTAGGGTCATATTCTATAGTTACGATTCTAGCAGATATGTCTTTTTCATTCCGTCGAAAATCGATTTTACGGTATAGACGCTTATGACCTCCTCCTCTATGCCTTGCGGTAATGATTCCTCTGGAATTACGACCTTTACCACAACGATGCTGTCCATAGATCAAATTATTTCGCGGATTGGGTTTCACTTGACTGTCTACGGATCCATTGCGTATGCTCGGGGTAGAAGTTTTGTATAAATGTATCGCCGTGTTATTTAGTATTTTTTTTTTTTTTTACTTAAGTGAAGTTCTTTTCTCTATAAGAAAGAGGTAGAATAGAATAACCCGGTTGAAGCGTAATGATCATACGTCTGTAATGCATTCTATGTCCCATAATAGGTCCCACTCTTCTACCCTTTCCCCGGAGTCGATGACTATTTATAGCTATTACTTTGACGCCAAAGAAGAGTTCGACCCAATGCTTTATTTCTGTCCTAGTTGATCCTGATTCGACATTAGAAGTATTTGTTCCCCAATAACCGAATACTTTTTTCTGTAAAGACTGCATATTTGATTCCATCCATAAATCTACTTTATTCCCCACCAGTTCTGGTATCGATAAGAATACTCTAGTTCTTACTATTCATATGTTATGGTTGGTATGAATATACCATACCAATTCGTTATGTATGGATGATGAGATTCCATTGATACGTAGCCAATTCCACTCGACTTAGCTTTATTGAATTGATTTTTTTTTTTTTTTCGTTGGCCTGCATCCAGCAGGAATTGAACCCGCGAGTTCGCCAATTATGAGTTGGGTGCTTTAACCACTCAGCCATGGATGCTTTATAATTGAGGTCATTTTACCTTATGAATGACCCAATTTCAATTGAATTGAAATCTTTAGGAGTCATCAATGAGAGGCCCTCCATTCAAATCCGAATTGAGAGGGATCAAGAATTCTCATGATTTCGTAGATTCGTGGACCAAATTCGATTCGGTGGGATCTTTCACTCCCATTTTTTTCCACGAAGAGCGCTTTATAAAACTCTTTGATCCCCGAATTTTGAGTGTCCTACTTTCACGTGATTCACAAGGTTCAATAAGCACTCGATATTTCACGATCAAAAGTGTAGTACTGCTTGTAGTAGTGGTCCTTATATTCCTTATATATAGTACTAACAGTCGAAATAGGGTCGAAAGAAAAAATCTCTATTTGATGATGGGGCTTCTTCCTATCCCTATGAATTCCATTGGACCCGAAAATGATACATTGAAAGAATCTTTTTGGTCTTCCAATCTCAATAGGTTGATTGTTTCGCTCCTCTATCTTCCAAAAGGGAAAAAGATCTATGAGAGTTGTTTCATGGATCCGAAAGAGAGTACTTTGGTTCTCCCAATAACTAAAAAGTATATCGTGTCTGAATCTAATTGGGGTTCGCGGCGGTGGAGGAACCAGATCGGAAAAAAGAGGCATTCTAGTCGTAAGATATCTAATGAAATCGTAGCTGGAATTGAGATCTCATTCAAAGAGAAAGATATAAAATATCTGGAGTTTCTTTTTGTATCCTATACGGATGATCCGATCCACAAGAACCATGATTGGAAATTCTTTGATCGCCTTTCTCCGATTAAGAAGCGAAACAGAATCAACTTGAATTCGGGACAGCTATTCGAAATCTTAGTGAAACACTTGATTTGTTATCTTATGTCTGCTTTTCGTGAAAAAAGACCCATTGAGGCGGAGGGTTTCTTCAAACAACAAGGAGCTGAGGCGACTATTCAATCAAACGATATTGAACATGTTTCCCATCTCCTCTCGAGAAACAAGTGGCGTATTTTTTTGCAAAATTGTGCTCAATTTCATATGTGGCAATTCCGCCAAGATCTCCTTGTTATTTGGGGGAAGAATCAGCACAAATCGGATTTTTTGAGGAACGGCTCGAGAGATAATTTGATTTGGTTAAACAATGTGTGGTTGGTAAACAAGGATCGGTTTTTTAGCAAGGTATGGAATGTATTGTCAAATATTCAATATGATTCCACAAGATCTTTTTTCTTTCAAGTAACGGATTCTAGCCAATTGAAAGAATCTTCTGATCAATCCAGAGACCCGTTCAATTCCATTAGTAATGAGGATTCGGAATATCACACATTGATCAATCAAACAAAGATTCATCAACTAAAAGAAAGATCAATTCTTTTGGATACTTCCTTTGTTCAAACGGAACGAAGAGAGATAAAATCAGATCGATTCCCGAAATGCCTTTCTAGATATTCCTCAACGGCTCGGCTATTCGCGGAACGTGAGAAGCAGATGAATAATCATCTGCTTCCAGAAGAAATCGAAGAATTTCTTGGGAATACTACAAGATCAATTCGTTCTTTTTTCTCTGATAGATGGTCAGAACTTCATCTGGTTTCGAATCCTACTGAGAGGTCGACTAGAGATCAGAAATTGTTGAATAAACAACAAGGTGTTTCTTTTGTCCCTTCCAGGCGATCGGAAAATAAAGAAATAGTTGATATATTCAAGATAATTACGTATTTACAAAATACCGTCTCAGTTCATCCTATTTCAGTAGATCCGGGATGGGATAGGGTTCCGAAGGATGAACCGGATATGGACAGTTCCAATAAAATTTCATTCTTGAACGAAAATGCATTTCTTGATTTATTTCATCTATTCCATGACCGGAACAAGGGGGTATACGGGTTACACCACGATTTTGAATCAGAAGAGACATTTCAAGAAATGGCAGATCTATTCACTCTATCAATAACCGAGCCGGGTTTGGTCTATCATAAGGGATTTTCCTTGTCTATCGATTCCTACGGATTGGATCAAAAAAAATTATTAAATGAGGTATTCAACTCCAGGGATGAATCGAAAAAGAAATCTTTATTGGTTCTACCTCCTATTTTTTATGAAGAGAATGAATCTTTTTATCGAAAGATAAAAAAAAAATCGGTCCGGATCTCCTGCGGGAATGATTGGGAAGATCCAAAACAAAAAATAGTGGTATTTGCTAACAACAACATAATGGAGGCAGTCAATCAATATAGATTGATCCGAAATCTGATTCAAATCCAATATAGCACCTGTGGGTACATAAGAAATGTATCGAATCGATTCTTTTTAATGAATCGATCCGATCGCAATTTCGAATATGGAATTCAAAGGCATCAAATAGGAAATGATACTCTGAATCATCTAACTATAATAAAATATACGATCAACCAACATTTATTCAATTTGAAAAAGATTCAAAAGAATCGGTTCGATCCTCTTATTTCTCGAACCGAGAGATCCACGAATCGGGATCCTAATGTATATAGACACAAATGGTCCAATGGGAGCAAGAATTTCCAGGAACATTTGGAACGTTTCGTTTCTGAACAGAAACACCGTTTTCAAGTAATGTTCGATCGATTACGTATTAATCAATATTCGATTGATTGGTCCGAGGTTATCGACAAACAAGATTTGTCCAAGTCACTTCGTTTCTTTTTGTACAAGTCACTTCTCTTTTTGTCCAAGTCACTTTTCCTTTTGTCTAAGTCACTTGCTTTTTTCGTTATGAGTATCGGGATTATCTCCATTCATAGGTCCGAAATCCACATCTATGAATTGAAAAGTTTGAATGATCAACTCTGTAATCAATTGTTAGAATCAATAGGTGTTCAAATCGTTTATTTGAATAAACTGAAACGCTTCTTATTGTATGATCATGATACTTCCCAAAGATCGAAATTTTTGATCAATGGAGGAACAATATTACCATTTTTGTTCAATAAGATACAAAAATGGATGATTGACTCATTCCATATTAGAAATAATCGCAGGAAATCCTTTGAGAACACAGATTCCTATTTCTCAATGATATCCCACGATCGAGACAATTGGCTGAATCCCATAAAATCATTTCATAAAAGTTCATTGATATCTTCTTTTTATAAAGCAAATAAACTTCCATTTTTGAACCATCCCCATCGCTTCTGGTTCTATTGTAACAAAGGATTCCATTTTTATGTGAAAAAAACCCGTATCAAAAATGATGATTTTACATATGGACAATTCCTCAATATCTTGTGCATTCGTAACAAAATATTTTTTTTGTGTATCGGTAAAAAAAAACAAGTTTTGGGAGAGAGAGAGACTATTTCACCAATTGAATCACAGGTATCTGGCATATTCATCCCTAACGATTTTCCACAAAGTGGTGACGAAACGTATAAGTTGTACAAATCTTTCTATTTTTCAATTCGATCCGATCCATTCGTTCCTATTTACTCGATTCCAGACATTTCTGGAACACCTCTAACAGAGGAACAAATAGTCAATTTGGAAAGAACTTATTGTCAGCTTCTTTTTCTTTCAGATATGAATCTATCTGATTCAGAAGGGAAAAAATTACATCACTATCTCCGTTTCAATTCAAACATGGGTTTTATGCACACTCCGTGTTTTGAGAAATATTTACCATCAGGAAAGAGGAAAGAACGGAGTCTTTGGCTAAATAAAAACGTTGAGAAAGGGGAAGTAGGTAGACCCTTTCAACAAGATAGTGCTTCTTCAAATCTCTCAAAATGGAATCTGTTCCAAACCCAAACCTACTATATGCCCTGGTTCCTTACTTGGACAGGATGCACTTTTTCTTTTAAACTTTTAAAAAAGAATATTGATTTGATTTTGAATATTCCCTTTCAATATTCCCTAAGTAGCAGTCAAAAATTTGCGTCCATTTTTCATGATATTATGCATGGATCAGATATATCATGGCCAATTCCTCAGATTCCATTGTGGGCGATTCTTCCACAATGGAATCTGATAAGTGAGAGTTCGAGTAAGTGTTTACAGAATCTTCTTCTGTCCGAAGAAATTATTCGTCGAAATAACGAGTCACCCATTCCATTGATATGGACACATCTGAGATCACCAAATGCTTGGGAGTTCCTCTATTCAATCCCTTTCTTTCTTCTTGTTGCTGGATATCTCGTTCGTACACATCTTCTCTTTGTTTTCCGCGCCTCTAGTGAGTTACAGACAGAGTTAGAAAAGATCAAATCTTTGATGATTCCATCATACATGATTGAGTTGCGAAAACTCCTGGATAGGTATCCTACATCTGAACTGAATTCTTTCTGGTTAAAGAATCTCTTTCTAGTTGCTCTGGAACAATTAGGAGATTCTCTGGAAGAAATACGGG